AAACAAATAAACCTCAATTCCAAGAAATCATATCTTCTACCAAGACATTCACTCGGGAAGCAGAAGCCCTTTTGAAAGAAGCTATTCAGGAACAGATGGAACTCTTTTTACTTCAGGAACAAGTAGAAAAAAATTGATTAAAAATTTCATTTAATGTTTTCAATTTTCAAAATTTAATAATAATATTTAATTAATAATATTCATTTTATATTGATTTTAATTAATTAAAAATGAAAATTGAATAGATTTTCTATTTTATTTAAAGAAATCCACGATTTTATAAGATTCTATAAAAAATAGAGGGAGAGGGTCAAGATAGAAATTGTGTATAACTTATGTATATAAGTTAAGTTATTACGCTAAAAATGACTCTAAAAGTCTAAGTGTCTCTTGTTAAATTCAAAGTATTCAAAATCTTTTTCTTGATATAGAAATCCAATTAAATATATATATGCAAATAATTTGCGTCCAATAGGATTTGAACCTATACCAAAGGTTTAGAAGACCTCTGTCCTATCCATTAGACAATGGACGCTTTTCTTTTTATTACAATTGTTTTTTTTATTGTTCTATTTGGAAAAACGAATATGTGATCCGGGGATTGTGTATTCAATTTAATGATGAATTGCATTTCTATTTTTACTATCATTTTACATTCAGTTTTTACATTAAATTAATATAATTAGAATGAATTAAAAAAATTCTATTTTCTTTCTTTTTCGAATTCTAATCGATTTTTTTTTAGTTAAAAACTAAATAACTAAATTAATTAGTTTTAGTTTAGTAATTCTATATTCTATAAAATTCTATATTCTATAATACACAAATACACAAATTGAGCTTCGAATAGAATATAGAGATATAATAGAAGCGGGTAGCGGGAATCGAACCCGCATCGTTAGCTTGGAAGGCTAGGGGTTATAGTCGACGTTGATTCATCATTTTTAACGTCTCTAATTCAAAACCGAACGTGAAACTTTGGTTTCATTCGGCTCCTTTATGGAAGAGATTAACAAATGGAAGACGTAAAAAAAAAATGCCATCCATAACATCTATGTCAGCCCTTCTGTCTGAATCTGTCTGAATGCATTCAAAACATACCGCTTTTTAGATGATCCCTCTAGAATCTAGAAGAGGCGGATTCTAACAATCTTTTTTTTTTTTCTAGTTACTTCGTTCTCTATTTCTATTTAAGAGAATCCTTAGGAAAAGCATTTTATTTTCATCGAGCTTAAAAAAAAATATGTCGATATCTCTAGTAAACTAAAGTAATCGTTTAATAGCTATTTTGCTTCAATCTCTCCTATACAAAAAAAAATGGAAGATTTAGTTACGATAAAAAAAACTTTCTATATCTTTTTCCATGGATCCTTTACTCAAAAAATTGGGAGTATTGATCCAATTCAAAAAACTTATGTTTTTGTAATTTCATAATTCAATTTGTCAATTTCGAATTGATTCTTTTTGAATATAAATTACGATAATGTATATTATTCCTCGAATTGTTCGTTGAGAGGTAAAGGATTAAACCCCTTTTAAGATAAGAAATAAAGTTTTTGATCGGAAATCAAACGAGGGATCCCTTAACTAGTAGGGGATCCATAGAACGAATCGCACTTTTACCACTAAACTATACCCGCTTCAATGCGATTATTGTATATAAATGGAACTTTTGTCCAACAAGGGAATCAGAAATAGGATCATAAAAGAATCATAAAATTTATAGTGTTGACGTCTTTCGTAAGGGGATCTAATGGAATTAAGAAAAAAGGACCCATTTGATTTTTGGATTTTGTTTTGCTAAAGGTGTTTTGACAGATACATCTCGACAAAACTACTTAAGCCATAACATAAAAATGCATTGTGCAAAAATCCTTAGTTCCATTCTTTTTTTTTTTCTTTTTTCTTTTAGATACTTTACCAGAAAAAAAGAAAGAGTAATAAGAAATGACATTCTTATGTTTGATCTTGTTTCAATAACAAGTATTTTTTTTCAGATCAAATAAATCATTTTTATCCAGAATTCATGGGAACAAAAAAGGCCCGGCTAGGTGTACTAACCTGGCCGGGCTGAAAAAAAAGTTTTTTATTCTTTATTCTATTCCTATTCTATAAATTCTAGAATTTATTCTAGAATTTTCTATATATAATATATAGAATAGATATAAATAGAATAATTATATAATTTATCGAGTTATTTGGGATTCTATAAACTATAAATAAAAATATTCTATATAAATTAGTTAAATTAGTATAATTCTAATATATTAGAATAATCTAGTATATTAGAATAATTAGATAGAATCTAAGTTATTATATAAATATAAATTATTAGAATAAAGTTATTCTCAAAATTGATACTAATTTTATTTTAATAATCTTTTCAATTTTTTAATTAAACATATATTTTCTTATTTCTATTTTATATTATTTGTTTATTATATTCTTTTTTTTTATTTATTATTTATTTTAGATTAGTATTCGAATTATTTATTCTTAAATTAATAATAAGTAATTAATAAGTAAAATTAATAAGTAATAAGGTAATAAGATGAAATTCAAATAATATTTAAAATAATATATTAATATATAAATTATTCAATATTATTATTATTTATTATATAGAGTATTCTAATTTGAATATTCTATATTAATAAATATTAGAATTATCTTCTAATTATATTATATAAATAGAGATAAGATAGAAATATGAAATTAAATAAAAAAAAAGAAAGGGCCCTTTTCAATTGGGGAGAGATGGCTGAGTGGACTAAAGCGTCGGATTGCTAATCCGTTGTACGAATTTTTCGTACCGAGGGTTCGAATCCCTCTCTTTCCCTTTCCATCAATGATTTGGTATTTTATTTACCTTTTTGAATTTATAGAACAGAGTCTCTTTTGTTTCTTTTCTTTGTTTGTTTGAATTATTTTATTAACTTATTTAATAAATTATTATGATTTTCTATTTCTTTTTCATTTTTGAAATATTGAAAATTGAATAGAAATATTTATTTCTAATTTATATATATTTCGAATTTATATATTTAATATATTTCTATATTGAATTTAATATATTTATAAATCTATTTATAAATTGAAAGATGTAAAATAGATAATAAGAATATTTCAAAATCAAGCACAAGCAAGGAAAACACAGAAAACAAAAGAATAAAAAATATGATTTTTTATTCTTCACGTCCCGGATTACGTCCTGGATCGTTAGATAGGAATCCGAAGATGAAAAGAGAAACAAAGAATATCACTACCGTGTAAACAAAAAGTTTTAGAGTAAGCATTACACAATCTCCAAGATCATTAAAAAAAAAAGAAAGAGAATAGATTCTCCTATAGTACACCTGAGGATTCACACTGTAAAACTTATCTGATCTTAGAAATCAAGATTGTTAAAATGTTCGAATCCTTTTTTCGAATAAATTATGAATTTTTCTAGGACAGTATTCAAATTAAAGATCTCATCGAAAACTTACAGCAGCTTGCCAAACAAAAGCTAAGAGAAAAAAGAGTAGAGGTATTACTGGCATAATATCTACAATTGGATTCAAAAAAGCATAGGCTTCAGGTAATTTCGCGAAGAAAAAACTACTTGAATAAAGAGCAGAGTTAATACAAATACAGACCAAACTAAAGATATTAAGCATAACAAACATTTTGTTCTTTAAGATAATTGTATTTTTTCTTTTTGTGAATTAAATTAATAAAAAAATTAAGTTAATATTATTAATATTATTAACTATTAAGATTCAGTTTCTATTTGAAGTTTATATTATTATAAATATATTATTCTATTATATTCTGAATTTTCTAATAAATGGATTTTCAATCTCATTTCTTTTTTTTTTTTTTATTATTAATTAATAGTATAAATCATAAATGAAATAAAAAAAAACAAATAATATAATAAATATACAAATAATATAATAAATATAATAATAATGAATTTTTTATTTAATTAATATTAATAAGTTTAATAAGAAATCAAAAAAAAATTAAAATCAAAATAATAAAATAATAAAAAAATCGAATACGAATATTAGAATAAAAAATAGAATATAGAATATAATATATAGAAAAAAAAAATCGAATTAATTACGAATAAAATGATGAATCAAATAACAAAAAGTAGACCTCAAAAATCCTTCTTTGATTTGAACTTATCAAATTCAAAATCTTTCCATTCAGAAATAAAAAGAAAAAAAAATAGAAGAAATCAGACTTTCATGCAATATCTTAATTGAATTATATGTAATGATCAATAATTTCAGTTTCATTCTATATCTAGACATATCAAAATTCTAGTAACAATTTATTCTATAGATATTTAGATATTTGGACTGGAATTGACGAACAACCAATATCAATAATAGTGTTTAGTAGTGTCGAATAGAAATAGAAATGGGGCGTGGCCAAGCGGTAAGGCAACGGGTTTTGGTCCCGCTATTCGGAGGTTCGAATCCTTCCGTCCCAGAGCATATCCATTCATGATATATATCATATCTGAATACAAATTATATATCATAATAAAGATTGCCCTTTTTTGAGAAACCTTTTGTTTAAGAGTATCTAATTATATAATATAATTAATATAATATTGAGTAGAATGTGATTCTTCTTTTTTTTTTAATGATTTATCTCTAAATCGAGTCACTTTGACTTTGAAAATGTGGATTCAAAAAGAACTTATTTTTTTTTTTTTGTATTATTTGTATTGTATATTCCAAATTGATATTATTATTTTAATTAATTTAATAATTTAATAAAAACTAATAATTTAATAAAAACTAAGAAATTTAATAAAATAGAAAATATATTAAATAAGATTTATTATTTCTATATTTATAATATATTTATATATTTAAAAATTAAAAATATTTTGAATATTTTAATTTAATATTAATATATTTTTAATATATTTAATATTGAATATTAATTAAAAAATTTATAAATTTAAATTTTGATAATAAATAAAAATCTTCTATTAAAATTTTGAATTCTAATTCTATTTTGTATTCTATTTATTTTTTTTGAATTGAATAAGAATATTTCGAATCTCTATTTTTCTAAAAAATAAATAGAAATAGAATACAAATTCTATTCCTACAATATCGAATTAATTTGAATTTTTTTTTAATACTTCTTTACTTTTACTTTAGAAATTTGCCATTCATATAGAAGGAAAAAATATGCATTATTATGGATCGATTGAACCAATGACTATTCATGATTTCAGAATTGAATCAATTACATGCCGGCTCCAAACTAGAGGAATGTTATGGTAAAACTTCGTTTGAAACGATGTGGAAAAAAGCAACGTGCGACTTGAAAGACATGATTACATTAGCTGTGGATTCTTACATCCACCATTTTTCTATTATATAGAAATGAAGGTGCTCTTTCTCGACATCGTTTGTTCTATTCCACTCGAATTTCTTTTTTTGGGGAGGAGGGAGGGTTTGATGATGAAAATAGTACATGATGGAGCTCGAGTTTATTCATTTCTCAGGGGCAAGTTTCTAGGGTTAGTGAAAATTAATAAGTTAGAACAACTTCGTAAGTATATTTTCGCTATAGAAATCGAAAGGATCCAATTCGAGCAAGTTAAAAAAAAAAGTAAAATTTGTTGAAATTGGTAAAACTATTTCGACCAAAAGTGGATCTGGGGGAATCAACCATCTATTTGTACGATTCTTTGATGGAAAGAAATCAAAAATGGGTATGTTGCTGCCATTTTTGAAATGATTAAAGATCCTCGAAATAATGTCTAAACCCAATGATTCAAGGAAAAGCTAACGGATCGTGGAACAAGTAAATACCGTTTTCAATTGTCTCAACAACTATATTACACTGACTGAAGACGAAAAAGAGATTCTAAAGCTAAAGGAGACAGACAAGAAAGGGGGTAGAGACCGCTCAATAAATGAAATAAAATACCTAACTAAAGGTTTTGTTTTCCTTTGAGTTATTTGAGAGTTATCCAACTTGAGTTATGAGGTTGCGAATACGAGTGATTCTTTTTTTCGGGAAAGAATAGAAAAAAAAGTATTTAATTTAAATCATAGGCTAATTGATTTGATATCTATTTGACATCATAATTCTATACATAAACAAGATTTCGAATTTTCTCGAGCCGTACGAGGAGAAAACTTCTTATACGTTTCTAGGGGGGGGTGTATTGTTTATCTATATCTATCCCAATGAGCCGTTTATCGAATCGTTGCAATTGATGTTCGATCCCGAAGAGAGGGGAGAGATCTTCGGAGAGTGGGTTTTTATGATCCGATAAAGAATCAAACCTATTTAAATATTCCTGTTATTCTATATTTCCTTGAAAAAGGCGCTCAACCTACAGGAACTGTTCAGGATATTTCAAAAAAGGCGGGTGTTTTTATGGAACTTAATCCTAATCAACAAACGAAATTCAAAATAAATAAATAAAAAAAAAGAAAAAGAGGGTGTGGATGACTTTTATGTAGATTTTTATAATCTTTTTCTCTCTTATCTCCCCCCCCGCTCTCTTGTTCTATTCATACCTAATTTTTGATTTTTTATTGCTGCCATAGAATGCTGTCTTTTATAACTACAAAAATCCATTTTTATTGATAATATAAAAAATGGGCAAATGAATAAAAAGAAATTAAATAATTAAATTAAGTAATAAATTAAGTGAAGTAATTGGGTCTATAAATACATTATCCTCAATGAGCTGGTTTTTGTTAGAATTCTCTGAAGAAATTAAAAAAGAAAGGGGGGGTTAGGTTAAGCTTTCTTATTCATTCTATTTAGATTTTAGATTATATTGATTGAATTATTCTATTTTTGAATTATTATTGATTGAATAAACCCGATCTCTACCTTTTTCTTTAATTTTTGCATACGCCTTTTTTGTATCTATGTCGATTATTTATGTAGTGTTAATACAACATAATTGCTTGGTTTTTTTATTAATTTGAATTTTCAATTTCAATTCAAAATGGAATTTTGAATTAATTTCTTAATAATTAATATCTCATTTTAATTATTTAATTAATAGTTAAATTCTATTTAATTCTATATTTATATATATTTTATATATTTTTTTTCTTAGTATTTCTTATTATTTTTTATTATTCATTTGTAATTTGAATTAAATTCAATTGGATTTCAATTGGTATTTATTCAATTTAATATTTAAGTTTCTTATTTTTAATTCGTTGATTTTCTCCATTGTATTCTTTTTTCAACATTAATATTGACAACAGTGTATCAAACAAATATAATCCGATCGTGAATAAATGGATCCTTTTATTCCCGTTCCATAGGATTTTTTTACTTCATCAAATAGATGGGTTCGTTGGATTTTCTGTGATAGAAAGAAGAAAAGAAGTTCTTTTTTTTAATTAAAGAAATTCTTTTCTTTCTTTATTTCTTTTTCTTTCTATTTTATATTCTTTATCTTTAATATTCTTTATAATATACTATATAATATACTATAATAATTTAGAATAATTTCTTTATTTAGAATTTAGAAAAATTTCTTTCTATTTATAACTTAGAATAGAATAATAATATAATAATAAAAAGAATATAAAAAAAGGAATAATATATAAATAATATATATAATATATAAATATTATATATAATATATAAATTATAAATATTATATATATAATAATATAATATTTTAATACAAAATTCGAAATTAGAAAATATAAATAATTAAATAAAAAAAATGAAAAAAAAAAAAGAATGTATAACATAGGAGACAAAGAGGCGGTCTATAAATTGTTATTTTCTTTTTTTATCTCTTATCTGAGTGTTATCTGAGAAAATCTCTTGTATTTTAATCTGATTTGAACATTTTTATGTTCAGAATCGATTCGACTTCGACATTGACAATCTTTTTTCTGGATTCTGTATTTTAGATTTTAATAGAATATTCTTTTTTATTATCCAATTCAATCTTTTTATTTATTTTGTTTTGATTGCGGTTGTATCTACACATCTTATTAGTTTATTTTTGTAGTTTATTTTTTTAGGGTTGCTAACTCAATGGTAGAGTACTCGGCTTTTAAGTGCGACTCAAATTTTTACACATTTCTATGAAGCAATGGATTCGTCCATACCATCGGTAGAGTTTGTAAGACCACGACTGATCCAGAAAGGAATGAATGGAAAAAGCAGCATGTCGTATCAATGGAGAATTCTAAGAATATTTCATTGTTATTGGATCGGGCCCAAATCCTTGTTTGTATTCTTGGCTCGCAACAAAATAAATTCACAGTTGGGTTGAATTAATAAATGGATAGAGTTTGGTGGCTCTAATTATAGGGAAACAAAAAGGAACGAGCTTTCGTTTTGAATTTGAATGATTACCCCATCTAATTATACGTTAAAAATAAAAATATTAGTACTTGATGTGGGAAAAGCTTTTCCCATGAATGGATTATTGATTTTTGTTATGAATCCTAACTATTAGCTATTCTCCATTATAATTAGATTATGGGGTGGCGATAAATGTGTAGAAGAAAGAGTATATTGATAAAGATCTTTTTTTTTTTCCAAAATCAAAAGAGCGATTGGGTTGATAAAATAAAGGATTTCGAACTATCTTGTTATCCTAGAACGAACATAAAATAATTAGATGGAAAAAGCGAGTAGAGAGAGTCCGTTGATGAGTCTTACTTGTTTTCTAGGTATCTATTTCTTTTTTATTAGAATAGAATACCCTGTTTTGACTGTATCGCACTATGTATTATTTCATAAACCAATAAATCTTCGATCCTTGGCAAAAATCGAATTTCAAAAATGGAGGAATTTCAAGTATATTTAGAACTAGATAGATCTCGTCAACATGACTTCCTATACCCACTTATTTTTCGGGAGTATATTTATGCACTTGCTTACGATCATGGTTTAAATAGTTCCATTTTGGTGCAAAATCTAGGTTATGACAATAAATCTAGTTTCCTAATTGTAAAACGTTTAATTACTCGAATGTATCAACAGAATCATTTGATTATTTCTGCTAATAATTCTACCAAAAATCCATTTTGGGGGTACAACAAGAATTTGTATTCTCAAATAATATCAGAGGGGCTTGCCGTCAGTGTGGAAATTCCATTTTCCCTACAATTAATCTCTTCCTTAGAGAAGGCAGAAATCATAAAATCCTATAATTTACGATCAATTCATTCAATATTTCCTTTTTTTGAGGAAAAATTTCCATATTTAAATTATGTGTCAGATGTACAAATACCCTACCCTATCCATCTGGAAATCTTGATTCAAACCCTTCGATACTGGGTGAAAGATGCCTCCTCCTTTCATTTATTAAGGCTCTTTCTTTATGAGTATTGTAATTGGAATAGTCTTATTACTCCAAAAAAAAGGATTTCTACTTTTTCAAAAAGTAATCCAAGATTTTTCCTGTTCCTATATAATTTTTATGTATGTGAATACGAATCCATCTTTCTTTTTCTCCGTACCAAATCTTCTTATTTACGATTAACATCTTTTGGAGTCCTTTTTGAGCGAATCTATTTCTATGCAAAAATAGAACATTTTGTAGAAGTCTTTGATAAGGATTTTCCGTCCACCCTATGGTTCTTCAAGGACCCTTTCATTCATTATGTTAGATATCAAGGAAAATCCATTCTGGCTTCAAAGAATACGCCCTTTTTGATGAAAAAATGGAAATACTTTCTTATCCATTTATGGCAATGTCATTTTTTTGTTTGGTCTCAACCAGGAAAGATCCATATAAACCAATTATCCGAGCATTCATTTTACTTTTTCGGCTATTTTTCAAATGTGCGGCTAAATCCTTCAGTGGTACGGAGTCAAATGTTGGAAAAGTCATTTATAATGGAAAATCTTATGAAAAAGCTTGATACAATAATTCCAATTATTCCTCTAATTAGATCATTGGCTAAAGCAAAATTTTGTAATGTATTAGGACATCCCATTAGTAAGCCGGTCTGGGCCGATTCATCCGATTTTGATA